ACCCGACATTTAGAGAAAGCGAGAGTAGAGATTTTCAATCATGGAAATAAAAAAATCGATAAAGAAAAAGAGCCGGCTATCGGAATCGAACCGATGACCATCGCATTACAAATGCGATGCTCTAACCTCTGAGCTAAGCGGGCGGATATAAGAGCAATAGTGTATAGGAATACAGGAAACTATCGGATCTTAGCTATTACCTAGTGATTCTTCTTCTTTTTTTATTTCATTTATTGATTCTTTAAATTTCTTCTATTTCTTAGTTATTAGTTATATATTTTAGATTCTATTTAGAAAATAGAAAAGAAAACTATTTAGATATAAAGAAATTAGATATCTAAATAGAAATTCAATTCATATATATGAATATGAAATAAAATATCAATATATCAATGAAATTAGAATTCGAAATGAAAAAAGAAAAAGAATGAATATCGACCGTTCCACTATTCCAAATCACACTGTAAAAATGAAGGAGGAGAAAAGGTATATATATATGTGGGATATATCTATCCATATTGAATTGCGGATACATCAATGATAGAATCATTTCGTATTGAAACAAATAGGGTTCATCCAATAGAGATGAAATGATAGAATATAGAATAGAGGGTGGGCAAAAAAAAGAAAATAGCAGCATACACTTTTTCGATATAGGAATCATTACCTAATGAATTCAATAGTGCCAAGATCAATGAAAGAAGTGGATGGAATTACAACTGGATCCTTGTCTCAAAGGAAAGGGGGATATGGCGAAATTGGTAGACGCTACGGACTTGATTGTATTGAGCCTTGGTATGGAAACCTGCTAAGTGGTAACTTCCAAATTCAGAGAAACCCTGGAACTAAAAATGGGCAATCCTGAGCCAAATCTTTGTTTTGAGAGATGGAAAATGAGAGGGATAGGTGCAGAGACTCAATGGAAGCTGTTCTAACGAATGAAATTTACTACGTTACGTTAGTAGTTAAAATCATTTCTATCGAAATGACAGAAAGGATAACCTTATATACCTAATACGTACGTATACATACTGACATAGCAAACGATTAATCACAACCCAAATCTTCTATTGAATCCTATTCTGTATCTCTATATATGAAAATAGAAATCTTCTATTTCTATTCTCTTTGAAGTTGAAAAAAGAATCGAATTCGAATATTCAGCGATCAAATGATTCATTCCAGAGTTTGATAGATCTTTTGAAGATTAATCGGACGAGAATAAAGAGAGAGTCCCATTTTACATGTCAATACCGACAACAATGAAATTTAGAGTAAGAGGAAAATCCGTCGAATTTTAAAATCGTGAGGGTTCAAGTCCCTCTATCCCCAATAAAAAGCCCATTTTACTTCCTCGCCTCGCTCTTTATTTATCCTTATCCTCTTTCTTTTTTTTTCATCAGTGGCTCAGTTCAAACAAAATTCAATATCTTTCTCATTTCATTCACTCTGTTCTTTCACAAATGGATCCGAATAGAAATCCTCGTATCTTCTTCCAATCCAATCTCATTTGTTTTGTATAGTACGATATGAACATATATGTTCAAGGAATCTCCGTTATTGAATCATTCATAGTCCATATCTTTTTCCTTACATTTACAAAGAAAGTCTTCTTTTTGAAGATCTAAGAAATTAAGGGGCTAGGTCCAATTTGTTAATATTTTCTTTTTTAGTTCTTTTCATTGACATAGATATAAGTACTCTGCTAGGATGATGCACGGGAAATGGTCGGGATAGCTCAGTTGGTAGAGCAGAGGACTGAAAATCCTCGTGTCACCAGTTCAAATCTGGTTCCTGACACGTGAATAATGTATCGGATAGATATTCATACCTCATACAAATGAAATTAATTCATTGAGACGGATCGGGATAGATATTCTTTACTTTCTTTTTCATTTTTATTTTTTCCTCTCTGTTCATACTTTTCTTATTCCAAAAGTATGTTAGATTTTCGTATATATATCAAATCTAAAAGCTCAAAAAAAAAAGGAGCTAAAAGGATTCAATCAAAGAGTGGAAGGATAGGAATAGAAAGGATGTATTTCAGACACAGTACAAATAAACTCCGATTCTTCTCATTTTGCATTTCTTCATTTTGTCTCTTCTGTCTTTTCTTTCAAATTTCATATCTTTTTTTCACTCTTGCTCAAGTTACTTTCTGGGGTCCCCACTAAGTGATGTGCGCGGTACAAAGTTCATGGTGCAGAATTCTTTTGAGTCATCCTATTGTTTCTGCTCATACGAAATGTATATTATATGATATCTTCCCGATTGGGGAATAGCAATGAGAGCCTCTTTTTCTTTTTTTATTTTAGTCCCTCCACAATACGAATTAAAGTCCAGTTACTCTGTTTCATCTAGAAGGAGAATGCCAAGATGCTCATTGATTGAGAAAAAACCCCCTTTTTACTTATACGACACGACTCCAGATTTCATTTCAATCTCAATCAATGAGCATCTTGAATTTCATAGAAATTGGGCGTAATATAGTCTTTACGTA